AAGTGGTAGCTTTCCCGAAATAGAACCGAGAATTAGATCATTAGTATCTAAATGAACCCCAAAGATGTCGTTGAGAACGGATTCTTTAATTAAACTTTCCGGAATCTATTTCTGTTTTTCAGTTAAACGAAAACCTCTTTTATTCTGGAGCAACTTATTTATTCTGGACGATCTAAAACCATAGATGTCGTTTTTAAAGATGAGGTTGTAGATGAGATTCGAGATTAGACAACCTGTCCCCTTTCTTTGTCACAAATAGAAAGTTGCGAATTTCATTTGGATATTAGAAGTGTTACCATATATAACACAAACATTCTCCACCTATTCTTTCTAATCGAGCCTCGCGGTCTGTCATTAGACCTCGAGAAGTAGAAAGAATTACAATCCCCATCCCGCCTAAAATTCTAGGAATTCGTTGATAGTTAGAATAGATTCGTAGACCGGGTCGACTGATGCGTTTTAAATTTAAAACTTTTCGATTTCTATAAGGCTCGTCCCGATTCCTTCTATAACGTAGGGTTAAAACCAAAAACGATTTGTTGTTTTCTTGATGTTTTCTCACATTTTCGATAAAACCCTCGCGTAAAAGTATTTTAACAAGACTTTCGCTGAGATTCGTAAATGCTATTCGAACCACTCTTTTTGTATTCATCTCAGCATTTCGTATCGAGGTTAGTATGTCAGCAATAGTATCCTTAGCCATAATGAATTAAAGTATTGGTCCCTCCCAATTTTGATATAATCAACATGTTTTTCTTGTTTTTTCTTTGGTTATGACTATACATTTTTCAAGGTATATGCGTGAGACACAATCTACTAACTGAATCTTAATTGATTTCTGTCAAATAACTACCCTAAACATAACTATATTCTTTCTGGAATGATATTATTATGGAACTAGATTAGGGTCTCGTTTTATAATACTTCGGGAGCTAATGAAACGATTTTGGTAAAATTGAACTGTCTCAATTCCTCTGCAATCGCACCAAAAACTCGAGTGCCTTTTGGATTGCCGTCTTGATCAATGACAACTGCGGCATTGTCATCATATCGTATTATCATACCGTCGTCGCGTTTGAGTTCTTTACAAGTACGTACAATTACAGCTCTGACCACTTCTGATCTTTCTAGCGACATGTGCGGAACTGCTTCTTTGATCACAGCAACAATAACGTCACCAATATGAGCATATCGACGATTGCTAGCTCCTATGATTCGAATACACATCAATTTGCGAGCCCCGCTGTTATCCGCTACATTCAAATAGGTCTGAGGTTGAATCATATCATTTTTTTGATTATTTTTTTTAGGCAAAGTAAAGGGCGAAGAAAAAAAGAAATATTGTTTGTCCAAAAAACCAAACCTGCACCTTCGATTCGTTTGTATCCCCAAAAGCGATTTTTTTTTACTTTTGCCTTTTTTTTACATTTCCAAATTTTAGCCCGAAAGAATGAATTGAGTTTGTATAGGCATTTTGGACGCTGCTATTGAAATAGCCCTTCTAGCTATATTTTCTGTTACGCCACCGATTTCATAAAGTATTCGACCTGGTTTAACAACAGCTACCCAATATTCAGGTGATCCTTTACCCGACCCCATACGTGTTTCTGCGGCTCTAACTGTAACCGGTTTGTCTGGAAATATACGGACCCATATCTTTCCACCGCGGCGTGCATTTCGTGTCATTGCCCGTCGACCTGCTTCTATTTGTCTAGATGTGATCCAAGCGGGTTCAAGTGCCTGAAGAGCATATTTACCGAAACAAATATAATTACCTCGATAAGAAATTCCCTTCATTCTTCCTCTATGTTGTTTACGGAATCGGGTTCTTTTGGGGTTATAGTTGATGGTTGGGTTTGAATTCCATCTCTACTCCAGAATCGGACGTGAGAGTTTCTTCTCATCCGGCTCCTCGCGAATAAAAAGATTCGAAAATAGGGAATTTTCAGGAAATTTAGATAAACGAGAATTTGAATTAAGATAGACTTGGAGTTCATACGATATCCATCGATTTCATAAGTATAAATAATATATTGAAGTATGGAGTTCAGCGAATCGATCCCAAATCTGGTAGTAATTTGTATCTTCTTTCTGTCATATAGTGAAAGACCTAAAAGAACTATTTCTATGAAATATAGATATATATAATTTTATTGGTTTTGAGAATCTTAAAATGAATCTTTCTTTTGTTTTCTCCTTGAATTTAACCGCCTTAGCATCTTTAATTGACCCAAATTTAGTAATCCAAGAAAAGAAAGGTTTCGCGGGCGAATGTTGACTCTTTTAATTCAATTTCGATTTCGGTTGTAGCCATAATTTCTAACTTTTTCGAATAGATGAATTGATCTCGGGTCCGTTCCGCCATCCAGATCAATGAATCATTAGAATTCGTGTTCAATCGAATTTTTGAGATCCACAGGTTCCGTCGTTCTCATCGCTTCTTACTTAATGTTTAGGTCTGAATTCTGCAATGGAGCGCAATGAAAGTTGTGCGTGAGTC